ACTGCCTCAAATACAGTATCGGGAAGTACCGCTTGTGGAACCTCAATATCCACAGGCTTATTAGCTAAATGACAATTGGCGCATACAATACGCCCGGTCGCTTCGCGCGGATTTTCATAACCCTGCTGGGCAAAAATGGGATAAGCACTTGAAATAGATGTCCGAGTTAGCATATATAGCATGAGCGATACGGAAATAGATCGAGTAATCCGTTCCCTTAGCCAAGAAAAAGTATTTCTAGTTTGCATGGTCCAATCATTGATACGGAAAATTTCTACAATAAATTGAGTAGGTTACTAATCGAGTTTCCTATCCACGATTCTGCTATTGACGGGAATATTGTTATGAGAATAAAATATAGGATCAATCCCCCGGGTTCATCGAAATGGAAAAAGTAAGGACGAGTTGCAATGCTTTCCTTATGTACAACTACAAAGTAAAAAACATTCGAATTCGATGAATTTCATATTCATAGATCATTTTTCACTTATTGAATGATAAATCACTACAAGTGACGGAGATAGACGATTTAAATAATAGAAAACCCAATATTTAAAAATGCTATCGAGAATGACTGGAAGAATACAAACAAGACAAGATATAATTTGATCATTATGAACAAATCCAAAATCTTTGTAGACAGAGCTAATTAGTAGTTCCCAACCACGGGTCGAATGAAATCCGAGACATAAATCGGCTAATAAAAGAATAGAAAGCGCTTTTGTTGTGTCACTTAAGTTAGATAGGAATTCCTGAGTCCACGAGTTAAGAGTCCCAAGTTCTTTATTACCCAAAATAGAATAACCGCTTAGAATAAGGAAAAAGATAAAATTTGTCGATAAGTACAAAATCGTATGAATACGATCCTCGTTGTGCATCTTGATTAATTGGATTGTTTCGTTCTGGAGTCCTCTACGAAGGTTTTGGAGAGGTGTTTCCGCGTATTCCTTGATCATTTCGTCCAAAAGGAGAAGTTCGTCTAAGTCTATGAATTTTTCGAGAATACTCTTTTCTTCAATCTCGTTCAAAAAAGTTTCGGATTGCGCAGTATTCCACCAATTAGTAACCCAAGATTCTAGACTTTTATTAAATAAGAGAGAAATAGACCGGGGCAAAAAGACTATCGATGCAAGATATAAAAATAAAAGAGGAGTGAATGCTTTCTTTTTTGCCATTTTTTCATCTATGAATTGTTAATGAACTCCTCAGTCGTCGACTCGAGGCCCTCTAATATTTCGCTTACACACGAGTTCTATTCCAAGGTATCGAACCGAGGAATCTATTCAATCTTTTTCTTTGTGCGTTAGGCCTTAGTTCTTGAATCGAGAAAGAGTACAGAAATTGACTTAAGAAGCTACTTTGAATTCGAATGAATAAAGAATCCAAAAAATATTCTTTTTCGATATATCAACTCAATTGGGTAAAAGTATCTCCCTTCGAGGCGTACCTGCAAGAACAACCTTAAGGAATGAATATGATTCATATTTTGAGACGAAAGAACTCCCTTTCTATTATTCTAGAAAAATTCGAATATTTAGAAAAATTTCACTGACTCTCAGGAGTCAGGGAGCGAATAATTGAGGGAAGTTTCTGAATAAACTTGTGATGATCAAAAATGAGCAGCAAACCAAAGCCGGAATTGGTTAGTTATCCTTAATCGTTATAAGGAATCCAATTGTTTGGACAGTAAGGAGCACAAAAACAGATAAATTAAGGCGTGTCGATTGAAAAAAAAATTTTACATATGATCTATCTGAATCTAAAGTTTCAATTTCACCAAGTCTGGATTTTTCTATTTTGATTTATAGATATTGGACTTAAAATAGAAAATAGAAACTGGGAAAGTTTTTTTTCTAAATGGTTGAGTATGCGAGAAATCTATTATTTCAATTTGTTACTTCTTGTTATTATTGAATTGACTTGTGTAGATTTACATACCCATAAAAGACCCCAAAACAAAAAACGTTTTGTTTTCTACTTCTCCCTTATACGCCTACTTTCGCTCGAACCCATGTTCGGAATAAACCTCAGTTTAGTTATGTTATAGAAATTCATGAGAGAAACAGAGGATTCGTGAGTTTTTCCCCTCCTGCTGAGAAATTTTTTCACAGTTCTCAAAAGACTTCAATGGGTACACGCAAGAAATAGGCCAATTTCGCAGCTTTTTGTTCAATTTCCCACGCAGTCAAATTCTCATCAGTACGAGTCAATGGAAGGGCTCCTTGTCCTCGGATATCCATATAAAGGACACGACGGGCATAAAGACCCTCTTTCACTTCTATTCGGACGGACTGAATATCTTTTATAAGGAATCGGAGAAAGATACGCCGATTTTTCCCGGGAAATCCCCAACGAAAGATACACACGATTCCTTCTTTTCGATCGAATCGATCATAACCACTACCTACATTCCAAGAAATTGTGCACCACAAATAGGAGCTAATAAAAAGACCCGCGATTCCATAGAAAGACATCACAATCCCTTGTGGAAAAAAAACAA